ATTTATTATTCCAAGTTTCAAAATGAGTAATAAAGGGCTGGGTCATCTTTTTTAGATTACTATCAATTTGATATGTTTTTTTCGAAAAAAAAGAATTCCTCCCATTATTATTCATTGTTAATAAAGTTACTAAACTCCATTTTTTTTTTCTTGTTTTTGGTCCTTTTTTACCCCATAGAGATATTGAATAGAACGAGCTCCCTTTTTTTCCGCTGTAATTTTGAAAATGAACGTTTAAATGTCCCTCAAAAGTAAGTAAATAAATCCGAAACATATAAAATGCAGTTAACCCGGCTGTGGACCAAACTATTATTGCGAAAATCGGCGAATATAACCAAGTATCATTAAGAATTTCATCTTTGGACCAAAAACAAGCAAGTGGTGGAATACCGCAAAGAGAAAGTGTACCTAATAAAAAAGCTGTTTTTGTAATTGGTACATGTTTTGTTAAACCGCCCATAAGAACCATATTCTGACTTTTATCTGGAGAATATCCAACAATAGCTTCCATTGAATGAATAATGGATCCGGATCCTAAAAACAATAATGCTTTCGAATAAGCATGAGTAATCAAATGAAATAAAGCCACTCGATATGACCCCATACCCAAAGCTAACATCATATAACCCAATTGAGACATTGTAGAATAGGCTAAACTTCTCTTAATATCTTTTTGAGCAAGAGCTAAAGTAGCTCCTAATAGTACTGTTATTATACTTATCAAAGATATTAGATTCATTAGATAAGGTATGACTCTGAAAAGCGGAAGAAGTCGAGCGACAAGAAAAATCCCCGCTGCTACCATGGTAGCAGCATGTATAAGAGCCGAAATAGGGGTAGGCCCCTCCATGGCATCGGGTAACCATACATGAAGGGGAAATTGCGCGGATTTAGCAACTGCGCCGGAAAATAACAGAAAAGCACACAAAGTAACAAATAAAAAATTTAACTCATTATTAGAACTCAAGTTATTGAATATTTGGAACAAATCCCTAAATTCAAAACTGCCTGTTATCCAATAAAGACCTAAGATTCCTAAGAATAAACCAAAATCCCCTATACGATTAGTTACAAAAGCTTTTTGACAAGCATTTGCTGCAATAGGTCGTGTGAACCAAAAACCTATTAATAGATATGAACACATTCCTACTAATTCCCAAAAAATATAAATTTGTATCAAATTAGAACTAGTAACTAATCCCAACATGGAAGTATTGAAAAAACTCATATAAGCAAAAAATCTTAAATATCCTTGATCATGAGATAAATAATTATCACTATAAATAAGAACCATAATTCCAACAGTAGTTATTAATATTAACATAATAGAAGTAAGTGGGTCGATCAAGTGGCCGAACTCTAAAGAAAAATCATTATTGATAGTCCAAGACCATACATATTGATATATGGAATTACTATTTATTTGCTGGATAGACAGATCAGCCGAAAAAATCATCACTATACTTAATAATAAAACACTAGGAAAAGCCCACATACGACGAAGTTTTTTGGTTGCCGTCGGAAAAAGGAGAAGCCCCACTCCTATTAAGACAGGAACTGGAAGTGGAACGAAAGGTATGATCCATGCATATGGATATATATGCTCCATAAAAAAAACCTTTTTATTCTTAATTAATATTAATTGTTTCTGATTCACCAGATTTTATCTCTTCCGAACGAAGTCCATGAAAAAATAAAGATATGCAAGACCTAAATTTTATATTCTTAATTATTGTGATTCTTTAACAAATCCTTCAAATATTCAAATCAAGAAGTTACAATTAGCCAAAAAAGAATTCTTTTGATTTTGATATCGCGGTTACTAATCACTAATCAAAAATTAAGACTTACTTATTAAGTAAGATATTTAGGCGGATATAGAAAATTAAAATTTCTATTCTTTTTATGAAATTGGATATCTATAGAGAAAGGATAAAAAATTGCAAAAAAAAGACCCATTAAATTAATGAGTTTATTTGGAATCATTAACGGGTTAATCCTAGAATTGTAGAACTCATTTATTATCTTCCATTCTATTTCACTAAAATATATATATATGTTTATAGGAAAGGCTATGATATCCATCAATTAAAAGAAGGAATTACTAAAATACCTTTTTCCTTTTTTGTATTAATGACAGTATCTTTTAATAGATTGACTCCTAATTTCATTCAAATTTTAAAAGAAAAAATTAGGTGTATTCTCTCTTTGAGCTTGACCCATTAATAGAAAAGAAACAAAGATGAAAGTTTTTTTTATTCTAAAACTTTTCAATACATTTTATTAAAAATTATTACAAATATAGAACGCCGAAAATAAGCCAAAGAATCCTTTTTTTATTGTTTCTTTTATCAACTGTGCAACCAATTTGATTTCTATGTTACATTGGATACTATAGCTATATACATTTGAATAGGAGGATATAAAAGCACTAATTAGTATTAGTATGAATTCTTTTTTCGTCCCGATAGTCTAGTCTATTGTATGGAATATAAATAAA